GAAATGATTGGATAATTCATTTATATGGATCCTGCTCGGTTGAGACCACAAGTGAAAATGAAATTGCCAGAAATTAACAAGGTGATATTTCCATTTCTTCATCAGAAGATGAGTACCTTTTGAAGCCATAATGGATTTTCCTTGATACCTGGCATAATGCATGAAAGGATCTTTGAACAAGCATAAGGTCTTTTGCAAATCATTATGAAGCACTACTAGAAGATGTTCTGTTTTTCCATAGAAATTTGTTCGCTCAAGAAAAGCTCCAGAAGAGATCGATCGTAAATGAGAAGATTTTTTATGGAGGAAAACTAAGATGGATTCGTATTCATATACATACGAATTATATAGGAACAAGCAAAATCTTGGATTCTCTTTTGAAAAAAGAGAAATGGTTTTTTTTGGAGTAATGAGACTATTCCAATTAGGATGCCCGTGGAGAAAGAATCGCAATAAATGCAAAGAAGGAGCGTCGGGTATCCAGCGGCGAAGGTTTTGAACCAAGATTTCCTGATGGACGGGGTGGGGTATTAGTATATTTGACACATGATTTAAATGTGATAACTTATCCTCTAAAAATGGAAATATTGAATGAATAGATCGTAAATTATGAGATTTAGCTATTTGTTCTAAGGAAGATACTAATCTCATCGAGAGTGGAATTTCTACAATTCCTGCAAAACCCTCGGATATCATTTGAAAATAAAAATTCCTGTTGTGCCCAACGAATCGATTTTGCTTAGAACCATTAACAAAAATCAAAAAAATATTCTGTTGATGCATTCGAATAATTAAACGTTTCACAATTAGTAAACTGGGTTTATTGTCATAACCTAAATTTTCCCTGGGTTCGTAAAGAACCGAACCATTTAAACCACGATCGTGAGAAAGTGCGTAGATCGACTCCTGAAACAGAAGCGGATATAGGAAACGTTGTTGGCAAGATCTATCTATTTCTAAATAGCCTTGTAATTCCTCCATTTGAAATTCGACTTGAACCACAGGCAGAGGGGGTTTCTTGGGTTATCAAATGATACATAGTGCGATATGGTCGGAACAAAGTAAAAGTCTATAGTAAGACTAGATGCCCCGGGGACGGGGAGGCTAATCAACGGATGCTCTCCTTTTCCATCCAATTCTTCGTGTTTGTTATAGTTACAAAAGATGGTTATAAATCCTTTATTTTTGCAACCCAATCGCTCTTCTGACTTTGGAAGGCATTTTTTGATCAGTACACCGTTTCTTCTACACATTCGTCTCCAATCCAGTAACTAATAGTTAATAGTTAGGATTCATTAAAAAAAGGAATCGATGATCCACTCACAGGAGAACCCTTTCCCACATCGGGCACTAATATATTTTTAACGTCTAATTAGATCGGGTAATCATTCGAATTAAGAATCGAACAGAAGCTCGTTGCTTTGAGTTTCCCTATAATTGGAGCCGTATGGCTCTATCCATTTATTCACTCGACCTAACTGTGAATTAATTTTGTCCCGTTCAAAGAATCAAAACAACATTTTGTACTGATCCAGTAAGGATGAAATATTCTCAGAATTATCCATTGATACGACATGCTGTTTTTTCCATTCATTCCCTTTCAGGATCAGTCGTGGTCTTACAAATTCTACCAATGGTATGGACGAATCCGTTGCTTCATCCAAATGTGTAAAAGATCATAGCCGCACTTAAAAGCCGAGTACTCTACCGTTGAGTTAGCAACCCGGATAAATATAAATAGAGTGTGTAGATATGATCGGAATAAAACAATAAAGAGATTGGATTGCTCCACACAACCAAAACACTGAACTAGCATAGCAACAAGTGTAAAAGAAAGATCTGATGATCGATTATGAACATAAAAATGAACAGATCTGATGAAAATACAGCGGATTCCCAGACAAGTATAGATAGATGTAAAAATGGATAGACCACGCTAACCCTTTATCCATTTTTAATTAATATTATTTATTAATTAAAAAGATACTTCTTGTGTCACAGCGGGTCCAGCCAACCAATCATTTAAGTGAAGTACTTATGGGACCGAAATAAATAGATCGATTTATCTACGATCAAATTATATTTGATCGATAAACTATTGTCAATATGAATTGAATGCTAGGAAAACAAATAAATAAATAAAAAAAAAAAAAATGAAAAATAAGGCGTTGTGTTGGATTAGCACTACATAGATAAGAAATGAAGTGTCGATGGAGCAATAAAATAAAGGAAGAAAGAAAAAGGAAAAAAAAGATCTCGGGTTTATTCACTCGAGGTGCAATAAGCAAGATTGACCCCTTGTTTTTGTTTGTTGGTTGAGTCCCAACAAAAACCAGCTGATTGATGGTAATCCCACAATTTCATAGATCCAGTTATTTCATCCCTTCACTTGATCCTTTTTCTTTCTATCGGTCTCATATCAAGAGATTCTTTATCCCTATATGAGACCATATAGGAGCTATAGTGAATAGGGAGCAAGAAAAAAGGGAATGTTGGAGAAATAATTACACAAAGGTGGATCCTGGTCGCCCTTTTGATTTAATTAATTTCATTTCGTTTGATTAACTCGAAGTTCCTTAAACACCTCCGCCTTCTTTAAAATATCATGAACAGTTCCTGTAGGTTGAGCTCCTTTTTCAAGGAAATATAAAATAGCAGGAACGTTTGAATAAGTTTGATTCTTTATCGGATCGTAAAAACCCACTTTACAAAGACCTCTTCCTTCTCTTCGGGATCTAACATCAATTGCAACGATTCGATAGATGGCTCATTGGGATAGATCAACAATACCCCCCCCAGAAACGTATAGGAGGTTTTCTCCTCGTACGGCTCGAGAAAGAATGATTCGAATTTCTGCTCTGTATATGGATAGATGCAAAATAGATTCATGGAATCCATGATTTGAGTCGTCTTTTTTCGTTCTTCCTTGCTAAAAAAAAAAAAAGAAATATCATTCGTACTCATCACTCAAGTTGGGTAATTCTTAAAGAACTCAAAGGGAAATCCTTAGACATTTATTGAGCCGTCTCTAACCTCTTTTGTTTGTCTCATCTAGAATAGATTTTGATTCCTCAATCTGATCCAGTTATTGAGACAATTTTCAATTGTGTTTCCTTGTTCTGGGATCCCTTATCTTTGCTTTGAATCATTGGGTTTAGACATTACTTCGGTGATCCTTAATTGTTTCAAAATGGTAGCAACAGACCTTTTGGTATTTCTTTACGTCGAAGAATCATACGAACGATTGATTCCCTTGTGATACACTTTTGATCGAAATAGTTTTACTAATTGCGACAAATTCCAAATTTGACTTTTTGATTTGAAACTTGTTCGAATTGGACCCTTTCTATATCGAAGATATACTTACGAAGTCGTTCCAACTTATTGATTGACACTAACCCTAGATCCTGCCCCCTGATAAATGAATCAATACTTTCTGCTCGAGCTCCATCATGTACTATTTACAACCCAAAACAAAATAAACTGAGGTCCTCGTGGAACAGAACAAAAGATGTCGAGCCAAGAGCATCTTCATTCATATAGAAAATGGTGGATGTAAGAATCCACATCCGATCATGTCGTTCAAGTCGCACGTTGCTTTCTACCACATCGTTTCAAACGAAGTTTTACCATAACATTCCTCTAATTCGGAACCGGTATGGAATTGATTCAATATGGAATCATGAATAGTCATTGGTTCAACCAGTACATAGCATTCCGTACTTTTTATATACGGAAGGGTGGGTAACGTATCTACCTGGAGAAGTCTCAGCAAGGGTCTAATTCTGCCCTATATTCGATCGTAGGAATGAAACACATTTCTATTCTATTTATAAGAAACACGAATAAACGAGTGTCTTAACACTTCTTTACATCTTCAAAAGATGATTGTTCGGGACGATCAGTCATGAATGAAGAATCCAATTCCAATCCAATGAAGGGTCCAATTCTTTCTCGAACGACTAAACTAAAGAAGGGTCTTTGATTAGATTCCCAATACCGGAACAGAATGAATCATTAACCAAAAAAAGCTATTCCAATGACCCAAAAAGGCAGGAGGCGACTCGATAGAATATATTCACCAATCTCATACTTCTGTGAGTCCCAAGGCCTCATAAGGATTCATTATAATAGAAATGGTTTCACATAAACAAAAGAATCTCCTACTTCGGATCATTACGGGGAAATGAGTTTCCCCGTAAAGGCTTATATTCAATTGGCTCTCTGAATCAATCAACAAGTCTGCGCAATCACAACGAAGTCGCTTAGCTAACAATTTTGAGTAGATATCTCACTGATTAAAGAGATGAGAATTGGATTCTCATAAGAGAAATCTATGTTTCTTTTCCGATTGAATCATCAACGGTTTAAACCAGATAGTTGGATCCAGAAACAAATCAAATTCGTTTGTTTTTATATAGAAAAGGACACATCCAAGGTAAGATGAAGGTCTTTATTCTTTCATATGATTGAAAAAATCAGAATCGGAGTAGTATGATCTGCCCATATCCATCGGGTACACCGAACGGATGTCACCAGGGGGAGTCGTGAATATTGTAGATATTTGTAGATATTTAAGGCATCCCAGAGATTTTTCACCGAACCCAAAATGCTGTTATCACTGAAATGGAATAATAACAATACAATAGGCATGGTTAAGTTTCTACATATTCTGTTCTGATTTGCTTCAGAAATCATTCCATAAATTCAAAAAAGTTAAGTCAATGGAATATATGACTCTTGTCCACAATCAATGTATTGATTTACAATTATTCTTTGCACCCAATTGTTTTTATTTTGCACCAATTTTGGGAGCTTTAATCCCAAGTGATAGAATTGGTACCAAGAACCCCCTCCTTTTTTAAATCCACATACTACAATTAGTAATTGAATTGTAGTATGTGGATTTACTTTATGTTTACGAAATAGAAAGACCTTTCTTTCACACCTCGACCCAGAACGCATCATGTAGGAATACAAATTTCATTGATCTGGGGATGAAAATTTCTCTATCTAAGTACCGAATAAACTTCAATATGAGCGGGGCGGGCATACCTTGAATGGCCAAATTTTGGAATTAAACTATTGATTCATGTTCCCATCCTACCTAGATCAAAAAAAAAAATTTTCTATTTCCATACGCGTGTCATTGACACCAGATTCTGTTTGTGATAGACGGAACGGGAAGCGGGGGTATGATTCAGAGAAAAATCATTCGAATTAGCAATCAAAAATCCAGATTGGATCACGTTGTATTCAACACGCAACCCTGAAACAAAATATTGTTAAAGAGAACAACCTTTGTTCTGATAGAATCGGCCTGGGACGGAAGGATTCGAACCTCCGAGTAACAGGACCAAAACCTGTTGCCTTACCGCTTGGCCACGCCCCAGTTAGATTTTGATTCGACGACATTAATAAACACTAATATCGGTATTGTTTGTTCGTCAAATCCAACCCAGATATCTATGGAATAGGCTGTTCCTGGGCTTCTGCGCGTGTAGATGTGGAATCAAAACGAATTCATTGATCATTACGTATAATTCAATTAAGATATTGTATCAAAGTATAATTCCTTCTATTCTAATCTGACAATTGAAGGATCTTTTATTTTGATTGGGGGAGTTAAAAAAAAGGTTTTGGCCCACCTTCTTCACCCTTTCCCCTTATATCAATAACTCAATAAAACTGAAATTATCTCCAAGAACGAAATGTTTGTTATGCCCAATATCTTTAGTTTGATCTGTATCTGTCTTAATTCTGCCCTTCATTCGAGTAGTTTTTTCTTCGCCAAATTGCCTGAGGCTTATGCTTTTTTCAATCCAATCATAGATGTTATGCCAGTCATACCTGTGTTCTTTTTTCTCTTAGCCCTCGTTTGGCAAGCTGCTGCGAGTTTTCGATGAGATCTTTAATACCGCCCTAGAAACATTCATGATTTATTCGATAAAAAAAAAAAAGATTCTAACAATTGATAACATGGAATAAGTCTTACATTACGAACCCTAGATTCCAACATTGAAATTCTTGGATAACCACGACGAATCTGTATCATCTCGTTTCCTCGTTTTGACCCTCCATCAAGCAAAGACGGTATTCTGGTCCCCCACAATACCTAATTGTGTGTGGGTATGACGAGAAATTTTTTTTTTTAAGAAAGGAATCAGAATCTTATTACAAACGAATTCCCTCCAATTCCTTTCTTGTCTAGAAACCACTCTACTTCCCGGTTTCCAAATGGGATATGTGGTACAAAAATGAATAATCTATTCCCCTTTTCTCCCCAAAAAGATCTTGGAGATTGTGTAATGCTTACTCTCAAACTCTTCGTTTACACAGTAGTGATATTCTTTGTTTCTCTCTTCATCTTTGGATTCCTATCTAATGACCCAGGACGTAATCCTGGACGTGAAGAATAAAATCAAATAAGAGGTTTTTTTTTATCTATGATAAATGTATGGAATACGTTTATCATAGATAAAAAAAAAACAGGCTCGGGATTTGATTTTTTCGAATTAGAAAAAGAAATCTCAAGCGAGCGGAGGGAGCGGAGAGAGAGGGATTCGAACCCTCGGTACGAATAACTCGTACAACGGATTAGCAATCCGACGCTTTAGTCCACTCAGCCATCTCTCCAAATTGCAAAAAGGGAGAATTCATATGTAACTTATGACGTATCAAGTAAAGATTGATAAAAGTCTTTCTTTCTCTTTCTTTATTATATAGGTATATACGAATTGTATCAGAAATCCCATTTAGATAATGATTCGAAAGAGATATCTCCAATAGAAAAGACCCCTCTTTTCTTTCGTCCGAAAGGTTCTTTTGTTCCCCCGGCCCGGCCAGTACCTAGCCAGGCCGTTCCTTTTTTTTTGTTCCAATGAATCATAGATCCAAAAATTGACCCGATTCGAAAACAAAAATACTTGTTATTGAAATTAAAGCAGCAAGAAGAGCTATTTCCATTTCTAGAATATGAATGTTATTTCATTTTTGATTATTTTTTCTTTTTCCTTTTACTTACTGGAATAAAAAAAATATTTCTATAATTCTATTCTAATAGAATAATATTCGAATTTGATATAATAACCCCATTCTTTCTTGAAGAAAGAAGCTTTGTTTGAACACTTAAGTTGACAAAAAAAATGAATACTATGATTTGATTGTTCAATTGTTCATTGGAACAAGATTAGTTCAGTATAGATCCAATTGATCAAAATTCATAAGATGGGCAGTTGCATGAAGAGGGGAGGCGGCTGCGAAAAAAGAGAAAATGGGTTTTCTCAAGAAGGAGGGAGAGAATCGGTTTTTTGCTTGACAGAATCACAGAATCGATGGGGAAGGTGAAAAAAATTTAGCTATATATGGATTCTTGCACAACAAATTTTTCTGTTCCGACTTCAAAGGCCCCCCAGGCCTGTCAGTAATGACTCCCCATTAAAATGAAAAGGGTATAACTTGTTATTTAAACGAACCTTCTGCTTTTTCTTCTCCTATTTC